ATCACAAGTTTTACCTTCGACGCAGTACTCATACTGGAAATTACGATCAAGAATTACTCTATCAATAACCATCTACTTCAGAGATACCTTTTGGATTTGAAAAAGATTTCAAATCCAAAAGGTCAGTATCTTCCTACGAATTAGTGAATAAGGCAGGGTTTTCTTGTGCAGAATAAGAAACAGCGGGTCAATCATTAAGATGAAAAATTTTATTGTCAATATGAAATATTCATACAAAAAAAATGCGGGAGAGATGAAGAAGATGCAGGTTCATTTATCTAATTGGCTAGTAAAGCATGAGCTAATTCATAGATCCTTAGGCTTTGATTGTTGAGGAATAGAGACTTTACAAATAAAAATCGAGGATTGGGATTCCATTGCTGTCATTTCATATGTCTATGGTTACAATTATTTACGCTCCCAGTGTGCCTATGATGTAGCACCAGGCGAATTTTTAGCTAGTGTGTATCACCTTACGAAAATACGATATGGTATAGATAAACCAGAAGAGGTATGCATAAAAGTATTTGCTCCCAGGAGTAATCCTCAAATCCCGTCAGTTTTCTGGATTTGGAGAAGTGCTGATTTTCAGGAACGGGAATCTTATGATATGTTGGGAATTTCTTATGAGAATCATCCTCGCCTTAAACGTATCTTGATGCCTGAAAGTTGGATAGGCTGGCCTTTACGTAAAGACTATATTACGCCCAATTTCTATGAGATTCAAGATGCTCATTGATTTAAATTAAAATGAAATCTGGAGTCGTGTCGTATAAATAAAAAAGCGGTTTTTTATCATTCAATGAGCATCTTGGCATTTCCCTTCTAGATGAAAAAGAGTAACTGGACTTTCATTCGTATTGTGGAGGGGCTAAAATAAAAAAAGAAAAAGAGGTTCTCATTGCTATTCCCCAATTGGGAGGATATCATATAATATACATTTCGTATGAGCAGATCCTGTCCTTCCACTCTTTGATTGAATTCTTTTAGCTAATTTTTTTTTAGCTATTAAATTTGAGATATATACAAAAATTTAACATACTTTTGGAATAAGAAAAGTATGAACAGAGAGTAAAAAAATACAAATGAAAAAGAAAGTAAAGAATATCTATTCCGATCCGTCTCAATGAATTAATTTCATTTGTATGAGGTATGAATATCTATCCGATACATTATTCACGTGTCAGGAACCAGATTTGAACTGGTGACACAAGGATTTTCAGTCCTCTGCTCTACCAACTGAGCTATCCCGACCATTTCCCGTGCATCATCTTAGCAGAATACTTATATCTATGTCAATGAATTTCTTAGATCTTCAAAAAGAAGACTTTCTTTGTTTGTAAATGTAAGTAAAAAAATATGGACTATGAATAATTCAATAACGGAGATTCCTTGAACATATATGTTCATATTGTATTATACAAATATACAAAACAAATGAGATTGGATTGGAAAAAGATCCGAAGATTTCTATTCGGATCCATTTGTGAAAGAACAGAGTGAATGAAATGAGAAAGATATTTCAGTTTGTTTAAACTGAGTTCCACTGATGAAAAAAAAAAAAAAGAAAGAGGATGAGGATAAATAAAAAGTGAGGAAGTAAAATGGGCTTTTTATTGGGGATAGAGGGACTTGAACCCTCACGATTTAAAAATTCGACGGATTTTCCTCTTACTATAAATTTCATTGTAGTCGGTATTGACATGTAAAATGGGACTCTCTCTTTATTCTCGTCCAATTAATCTTCTAAAGATCTATCAAACTCTGGAATGAATCATTTGATCACTGAATATTCGAATTCGATTCTTTTTTCAACTTCAATTAGAATTGATTCACAATAACTCTTCAATTTTTCATATATTTTTTGATCTATATTATTCTAATTATATAGAATAATAGAAATAGAGGGTTTCTATAGATCCTTATCTCATACTATTACTCATATTAATAGTAATCTAAATATGAAAGAAATAAAAGATATAAAAAAGAATATATTATTTCATTAAGTTCATAAGAGAGTTCTACTATTCTATTCTAGAATAATTAGAATAATAGAATTCAGAAATCAATTCTATTAATTCTATTAGCTATTAATTCTATTAGCTATTAGAATAGAAATAGAATCTATAATGAATATATATATACTAAAATATATTAAAATATATAATATAAAGAAATAGAAGATTTCTATTTTCATATCTCATATATAGAGATACAGAATAGGATTCAATCTAAGATTTGGGTTGTGATTAATCGTTTGCTATGTCAATATGTATACGTACGTATTAGGTATATAAAGTTATCCTTTCTGTCATTTCAATAGAAGGATTTTAGCTACTAACGTAACGTAGTCAATTTCATTCGTTAGAACAGCTTCCATTGAGTCTCTGCACCTATCCCTTCTTATTCTCATTTTCCATCGTTTTTCTCTCAAAACAAAGATTTGGCTCAGGATTGCCCATTTTTAGTTCCAGGGTTTCTCTGAATTTGGAAGTTACCACTTAGCAGGTTTCCATACCAAGGCTCAATCCAATCAAGTCCGTAGCGTCTACCAATTTCGCCATATCCCCCTTTCCTTTGAGACAAGGATCCAGTTGGAATTCCATCCAACTCTTTCATTTATCTTGACACTATTTAATTCATTAGGTAATGATTCCTATATTGAAAAAGTGTATGCTGCTATTTTCTTTTTTTGCCCACCCTCTATTCTATATTCTATCATTTCATCTCTATTGGATGAACCTTATTTGTTTCAATACGAAATGATTTTATCATTGATGTATCCGCAATTCAATATGGATAGATATATACCACATATATATCTATGCCTTTCCTCCTCCTTCATTTTTACAGTGCAGCTTGGAGTAGTGTAACGGTCGATATTCATTCTTTTTTTTTTCATTTCAAAATATAAAAATAGAATTTCATTGATATATTGATATTTTATTTTCATATATATGAATATGGAATAGAATTTCTATTTAGATCTAGTATATATCTAAATAGAATCTAAAATATATAACATATAACTAAAAAAGAGAATAAATTTAAATAATCAAAATAATCAATAAATGAAATAAAAAAAGAAGAAGAATCACTAGGTAATAGCTAAGATCCGATAGTTTCCTGTATTCCTATACACTATTGCTCTTATATCCGCCCGCTTAGCTCAGAGGTTAGAGCATCGCATTTGTAATGCGATGGTCATCGGTTCGATTCCGATAGCCGGCTCTTTTTCTTTATCGATTTTTTTCTTTCCATGATTGAAAATATCTACTCTCGCTTTCTCTAAATGTCGAGTCACCGATCTATTATGTCATGGTAACTTGCAGCTATAGCTATGAATAAAAAAGTTGACTAGATCAATTAGATCTCTACAGAAGAAATTGGAAAACGTAACCTTCGTTTGAATTTCCTATGTATATATATATATATAGGAAATCCGAATATTGATAATATTTATTTTATTCTGTTTTGTAGGACTTTAGTAAATTGAGTTTTGCTTTGCTGGTCCTTTAGTTCAGTCTGAATTTATATTTTTTTTTTCAAATGAAAGCTAATCAAAAAGGAGCCTTTATATGTCTCGTTACCGAGGACCTCGTTTCAAAAAAATACGCCGGCTGGGAGCTTTACCGGGACTAACTAGTAAAAGACCCAGATCCAGAAGTGATCTTCAAACCCAATTGCGCTCTGGAAAAAGATCACAATATCGTATTCGTTTAGAAGAGAAACAGAAATTGCGTTTTCATTATGGTCTGACAGAGCGACAATTACTTAAATATGTGCATATTGCTGGAAAAGCCAAAGGGTCAACAGGCCAGGTTTTACTACAACTACTTGAGATGCGTTTGGATAACATCCTTTTTCGATTAGGTATGGCTTCGACCATTCCTGGAGCCAGACAATTAGTTAACCATAGACACATCTTAGTGAATGGTCGTATAGTGGATATACCAAGTTATCGTTGCAAACCCCGAGATATTATTATTACGAAGGATAAAGAAAGATCGAAAGCTCTGATTCAAAATTATCTTGTTTCATCCCCCTACGGGGAATTGCCAAACCATTTGACTATTGACTCCTTACAATATAAAGGATTTGTAAATCAAATAATAGATAGTAAATGTATCGGTCTTAAAATAAAGGAGTTGTTGGTCGTAGAATATTATTCCCGTCAGACTTGATTCTAACGAAAATACAAAAGCAAGGTTCATACCAATTTTGACTCCTTTCGCTGAAGTAAATAGAGTACCTTGTGCCCTGTCTCATTCACGTATCAAAAAAGGATCGGCAATAGGATTTTTTTTTTCTTCTTTTCAATAGATTTCTATTTGTATTTTTTTTACCTATCACAGGGATTAATTAGGGATAGAGAATGTCTATTAAATAAGGGTCTTACCGTTAGAATAATGATATCAATTCTTATTTTATTTGATACATTGTAGTCGGTAACGTTGATGAATGAAAAGAAACGGAGAGAGAGGGATTCGAACCCTCGGTAAACAAAAGTCTACATAGCAGTTCCAATGCTACGCCTTGAACCACTCGGCCATCTCTCCTACAGAATGTTATTCTTGACCAAAACCCAAATGAATAGCGAGTCCTTCATCTTAATTGTAGTACATGTATGACGGTCCGATGGTTCCATAAGAAGAAATTTGGTTATTAAACTTAGATGAAATAGTAATAGTCATTGGTAGATTACGAAATTTGAATGAAATTGAATCTGATTCAACTATTTCATTTCATCTTTGTTCAAAAAGGTGACACCGCATCTTTTCCAATTAGTCTGTTTTTATGTTATTTTGTACTGTACAATTCCTTTTTTTGTGGGATCGTTTTCCCCGAAGGGGAATGAGAATAATTATAGAATGAATTGCTAATTATGCCTAGATCTCGAATCAATGGAAATTTTATTGATAAGACCTCTTCAATTGTAGCCAATATCTTATTACGAATAATTCCGACAACTTCAGGAGAAAAAAAGGCATTTACCTATT